CTCGGTAAACAAAAGCCTACATAGCAGTTCCAATGCTACGCCTTGAACCGCTCGGCCATCTCTCCTACATAATGATTATGAATCAAAAACCAAGTGAATAGTGAGTTCTTCATATTTCATTCTAGATTATTGGATTGGATAAGTATGACCAATCCATTTTAACTATATATTTGAACTATATATTACAAAATATTATAAATAAAAATAGAAAATTTTTCATCAAAGTAAAGAAAGATCTTTCGAGGCCTCAAGACAATTCTTTTTTTACGAAATTTTTTTATTTGTAATTTTGAAAATGAAAAGGGGGTTTGTGTTTGCAAAAACGACTCCTACTAGAAATTCGATTCGAATCCATTAAATCAATGAATTAGAACGAATCAACTGATTAATAGGTCTAGATTTTTTAGACTAGGGTTAATGGATACCTTTCTATCATAATTCTATATAGACTACGATTCCATACCTTACAAATTCTCAAATTTCTTTCCGACTTTAGAATTCTCAACAACAAACCCCTTCCCTCACCCCTCTATTCTAGATTGATAAAACATTTTGTATAGTGGATTGTATACCTGCTATGTACATAACATAAAAAAGAGGTGGTTATTCTATTTTCATCATAGAATGATTTTTTCCTCTTTGTATCATAATTCAATACAAATTTCTCGAGTTATTTGAATCTGTAACTTCAACGAAATCGGAATAGTTCGCTTCGTTGGTATACTACTACATTAGGATGAAATCGAACCGGGTTGGACCTTTTCTTATTGATTCCTATAAAAAAGGAACAATTGGAATAAAAAGCCCATAATCTTTTTTTTTCAAATCAATCTATTTTTATGTTATTTCGTACTGTACAATTCTTTTCTTTGTGGGATCATTTTCCCCCGAGAGGGAATGAGAAGAATTATAAAATGGATTGCTAGCTATGCCTAGATCGCGGATAAATGGAAATTTTATTGATAAGACCTTTTCAATTGTAGCCAATATCTTATTGCAAATAATTCCGACAACTTCAGGAGAAAAGGAGGCATTTACCTATTACAGAGATGGTGTGATTTGATTCTTTTTTTCTCTTGGTCTTACGAGAAAGACATGTGATTCGGAAAAATTTTTGAAATAAATCTACGCTTGTTGAAGGTGAAGTTTGGAAATAGAACAATTCCTTCTGTCGTGTATCCTCGATTAATGCAACCTCAGATGCTATGTTTCAATCTTAGATTCTAGTATTGAGCGAAAGGTTATATCTAGAGGTTCTGTATTATGGGGCAATCCTACTCCACTACACTAGTACCAACGGACAGCATAAGGGAAGAAGCACTACACCTAGGAATCAACAACACGAAAACCTTGTTAGAAATGACCCCTTTCCTTATTGGGCTCGGGACTAAAAGAATGGTTGGGACAACAAACATCCATCTCGTTCGTACTTTGGATACCAATATAACCATCGAAGGTTGTTTGAAGTGACTAATTCCTGGAAATTAGGAGGCGTTGAAAACAAAGAAATTGCTCGAGTTCTCATTTCTATCTAGTTATCTAGTCTCAACACCCTTGATATTAAGAAAAGATCTCTTGCAGGAAGGTTGGCTAGAGATTTCTTGTAAAAACACTAGCCCTGCTCAGTCCATAATGAGAATATTTTCATCTTTTTGTTTTCATGTATATTCTCCTTATGCACATAAGGGAGGAGCCGTATGAGGTGAAAATCTCACGTACGGTTTTGGAACGGAGATTCTTTTAATTGAATGGCGACCGTAACGGATGTCAGCTCAATCCGAAGGAAATTATGCAGAAGCTTTACAGAATTATTATGAAGCTATGCGACTAGAAATTGATCCTTATGATCGAAGTTATATACTCTATAATATAGGTCTTATCCATACAAGTAATGGAGAACATACGAAAGCTTTGGAATATTATTTTCGAGCACTAGAACGAAATCCATTCTTACCACAAGCTTTTAATAATATGGCCGTGATCTGTCATTACGTGCGACTATCTTCACTATAGAAGTAAAAAAAGAAAAACAAAAAAAGGCTTTCTACATATACATCGTCTAAAACAACGATTTTTATCAGCTGTAGCAAAGAAAAAAACTTTATATTCATAAAAGTTGAAATATGAAGAAAATAAATAGATATACCTAGCTACTTTTTCTATGGATAAAAAAAGAATCTAATTGGTAAGGGAAGCACCGTAAAGATCAATTGGCGAAATTTGGGGCCAATACAATAATAACTGCGTACTTATGTCATGATGGTAGATATACTTATCTCGTGATGTGAGATAAAATAGGAATCCACTTATGTAATAGAGTTGATCCACTAAAGTCTTGAGCAGCGGTGTAGGATCAGATCCCAAAGATAGTAAGTTTTTCTTTCTTAGGAAAGAAAGTATTTTTCAAAGATTCTATATAAATTTATATACGAAACCAAGATAGTTACCTTTCAGAAAATCGAATGATAGGGGAATTTTTTCTTCTGAAGGTGGGAAAAAA